AAATTTTCAATATTTTAGATTCTAGTTAAGCCCCCAATTTCAATTTTTTAAAAAGGACTTTTCTTTTATGATATTTGTGATCTTAGAGCATATATTAACTCATATTTCCTTTTCGATCATCTCAATTGTGATTTTAATTCATTTGATGAACTTATTAGTCTACGAAATCGAAGAATTATGGAATTCGTCAGAAAAAGGAATGATAGCTACTTTTTCCTCTATAACAGGGTTTTTAGTTACTCGTTGGATTTCTTCGGGACATTTTCCTTTAAGTAATTTATACGAATCATTAATTTTCCTTTCATGGAGTTTATCCATTATTCATATAATTCCATATATTAGGAATTATAAAAATGATTTAAACGCAATAACTGCACCAAGTGCCATTTTTACCCAAGGTTTCGCCACATCAGGTCTTTCAACTGAAATGCATCAACCCGCAATATTAGTACCTGCCCTACAATCTCAGTGGTTAATGATGCATGTCAGTATGATGTTATTGAGCTATGCAGCTCTTTTATGCGGATCATTATTATCAGTTGCTCTTATAGTGATTACATTTCAAAAAAAAATCAATTTTTTTTTGAAAAACAAGAATTTTTTAAGTTTAAGGAAATCGTTTTTCTTTGGTGATATGGAATATTTGAACGAAAAAGGAAGTATTTTAAAAAATACTTCTTTCCTCTCATTTAAAAATTTTTATAAATATCAATTAATTCAGCATTTGGATTCTTGGAGTTATCGTGTCATTAGTTTAGGGTTTACCTTTTTAACCATCGGCATTCTTTCTGGAGCAGTATGGGCTAATGAAGCATGGGGTTCATATTGGAATTGGGACCCTAAGGAAACCTGGGCATTTATTACTTGGACCATATTTGCAATTTATTTACATACTAGAAAAAATTCAAAATTGCAAGATCAAGTTACGAATTCGGCATTTGTAGCTTCTATAGGATTTCTCCTAATTTGGATATGCTATTTTGGAATCAATCTATTAGGAATCGGGTTCCATAGTTATGGCTCATTCCAATGAATACTATGAGTGAAAAAGATAATTGAAGAACCCACAAATATGGGCAAAAAAAAGTATTGTTAACCAAGAAAAATAACTCGTGATAAAGACAAGATAATATTATACCAGAAAAGCCCGTGCTCGGGAGAAGAATAATATATTCTCTGTTTCTCGAATACGGGCTTTTGTCGGTAAAGAGGAATCAAATGATTCAAGTGAAGTTTTTTGTCACATATCAATAAGAAAGACCCATGCTGCGAGTTGTTTCATGCCATAAATAAACACGCACACTCAAAAAATCCGTTGGACAAGCGGATTCACATCTTTTACAACCTACACAATCTTCGGTTCTTGGCGCAGAAGCAATTTGCTTAGCTTTACATCCGTTCCAAGGTATCATTTCCAATACATCCGTGGGACAAGCTCGAACACATTGGGTACATCCTATACATGTATCATAAATCTTTACTGAATGTGACATTGGGTCTATAAATTCCAGTTTTGAACACAAAAAATTTTCAATCTGGTAAAAGAAGAAAATGAAAAAATCATATATTTTCTATTATAGACACCAGATGAATCAATGATTTATCAAAATTTTAAGAATCAATAGATTTTTTAATTTGTTTATGAAAAAGGACCAAGATACTTTGATTTCCATTTCAATAAACATGAAATATAAGTTTACGAATTAAATTCATGTTATTTTTACTATATGTATTATAGTATTTTATATAGAATGTATATAGCTATGGAATATAGAAAAGTATATAGAAATCTAATTATATAGATAGTAGAATTAAGGATATATTGATATATTATACATCAATATCAATTTAATACGTTTGTTATTAGGTTAGTGATATAAGAGGTTAGTAATTCTAAATATCAATTCTAAATCTATATGAAAAAAGAGAAGAAAGAAAATAAAGAAGGAAGTAATAAATAAGTAAATAATACTAAGATAATTTTTGATTCTATAAATATTTAATATTGAATTCTAATTCTAATATCTTAGTATTCTAATTCTGTTAGATTCGATTTAGATTTAGAATATTCTAAAATTAGAAAAGTCTTATGTTTCTATTTCTATGTGAAAATAGAAGAATTATGACTAATTCTTCAGCAAATTTGATTTATTAATACGAATTAATTTTCTGTTACGATTACGAAACAAGAGCTAGGCCAATAGCTACTTAAGCAGCAGCAATGGCTATAACAAAGATTGAAAAAATTTCTCCTTTTAATTGTCGACTATCAAATAGATTGGAAAATGTGATGGGATTGATATTTACCGAATTCAGTATAAACTCAAGACACATAAGTGTTCTAGCCATGCTTCGGCTTGTGATCAGTCCATAGATACCGATAGAAAAGAAATAAACACTTAGAAGAAATACATGTTCTAACATTCTTGATCAATTCCTCATCTCTCTCAATTCATTGAAATATGAACAAAAAGGAAACTTATTAAGTTGACTATAATAGAAGAATTACATAACAAAAGAATATATTCACAGTAGATTGAGAAAAAAAAGAGATTAAATCCATTTTTATTCTTTCAATAAAAAAAATAAGTTCTTCTTTCTTCTTATATTAGATTATTGACAAGTCATAGTAATAGCACCTATTAAAGAAAGTAAAAGGATTAGATAAATGAGTTTAAAAGGAAGAGAAAAATATGTGAAGAAATGAATCCCAATTTGTTGAACGTTATCTATGAAAAAACTCTGTTCTCTAATCTGATTTGATGATTTGATCTTGTAGTCCAAAAAATTCCGTACCATAACGTGTTTGGAAGAGTAGTCATTCAATGAAAAAAAAAGTGCTTGTACAAACCAATGAAGTGATCCTATTTACAAAGATCCACAAATAGGAATCATTGGAATATTCTGAACCGTTCATAAACAGCACAGCAAATATGATTAATACATTTACAAATAAGGAACTCCGTGGCAGTTAAAAAATAGGAATTCAAAAAAAGATAGAATTGAAGAATATACAAACAAGAAAAAACAATACCAATCAAAAGGCAGAATCAATGGGATTGGTAAGTAATACTATTCCCAAACCTCCTAATATAAGAACTGATCCCAGAAAGATTACTAAAGATATTGAAGAGTTACAGGTAAATGATTTGTATGGGATAAGGTAATTATGAAACTTTGTCCAATGTACTTTGTGGCTCATATTTTTTCCTTAATTCATTAATTTATTAAAATGAAAAATATAAAAAAAGAATAACTAAACTAAGAAAAAAATAATGAAAAAATAAAAAAGAATAAGAATAATAATAAGAAATTCAAATTTAATTAAGAAATTTTAGGTTCCCTAATATTTAATTGATCAATTAATTTCTTATAACGCACTTTATTTTTATTTGATAAATAAGTCAATAATCGTTGACGTTTTCCTAGAATTATTCGTAGACCTCTTTGTGATAAAAAATCTTTTTTGTGCAATTCTAAATGTAAAGTAAGTCTTCGTATCTTACTGGTGAAATGGGATACTTGAAATTCAACAGATCCACTATTTTCTTCTTTTTCTGCTTGTTTAATAACTGAGATGAATGAATTTTTTTTGACCATAAATGAAAATTTGTATCTTTATTTCCTGTGAATTTTACTGATCAGGAAAAATAAAATAAATAAGAAAAAAGAATATTTATTATACCAGTTATTTTTATCTTTTTATCTAGTATACATTAAATTTGGATTAGATTAATTTCATATACTCTTTTTTTTTCATTTATGTGGTTTATGTTTTGTATATTTTGATCAAAATATACAAAATATATATGTATTCGCAAAATAGAACAATTTCTTTGTTTTTTTTACTTAATCTTTTTACTTAAAGAAATTCCACTCTTCATAATGAAAGTTGATATACTATGAAATCAGCATTATTTATTAGAATATTACTATTATAGTGTATATGTTGTATATGTTTTGGCTTTATCATTTAACAAATATGTTAGACGATATGTAGGAAATCCACTATAAATTCTTTTTCATTCGAATTGAATTCATTCCTAATTGTTAATACATTTAATACATATGTATTCTTAACATACTGAAACGACTGCTGTTATTGGCATCAAACCAATAGCGATTCATACAAGCTAAATCTTCTAATCTATAATTGGGCCAAAGAAACAATTTGAATTTAATGAAATTTTTTCTATCTGTATTAATATGTTTGTTCTCATTCAAAAATTGCCCACAGTTTCTTATTTTATTTTCATTGCAAAATCTTGGATTTCTATCCACAACATGAAAATTCCGGGAATTTAAACAAATTCTAATTCGAAATTCTCTACGACGTCTGGGGGATAGAATATTTTCAGGAACAAGTAAATCATAATGATTTTTGTCTCCACTCAAAAATATGTTGCTGTGTCGTGCAATGGATTTTTCAAAACCTCCTTTCTTAATTCTTTTTTTTGTGTCTTTTTTATTTGTTTGGTACTTCTTATTATTAACTGATGAAATATCCATAGTTTGATATATAATAGATTTTCCGTCCCTTCCTATAGATAGACAAATTGGTTCAATAAGAAATATTCCCTTTCTTATCAATTCTGCAAGAACTAGGTCCTTTTGAATCACCATTTCATCTATATTTATTTCACCTCTTTGAATCGAAGATATAGCAATTTCCTTTAGATTTATCAGTCTAAGTAGGAGACAATATATCCTTATATTTTTCATTATTTTCTTATTCAAACGATCAGCCCATCTTAGTTGAAAAAGTAAATATTTTCTCAAAAAGAAATCTAGTTCCATTTCATTCTTGCTCTTATATTGTTTTTTTTTTATACCTTTTTTTATTTCTAAGCTTGCGTAAGCTTCTTCAATAGCTTTTTTATTCTTTTGGTTTAGTAGATTCAATACAAGATTTCTTTGGACCTGTTGTTGGTTTTCTTCCTGCTTGTAATTTGCTAATTCAAGATAGTTTTTTTTCTTTGATGATTTTACGTTCATTTTTTTACTTTTGTCATTTATAGAAAAATGAAAAAAGAGTGATTTTATTGGGATGATCCAAGGTTGAATTTTATATAAATCAAAAAGTAGTACAAATTCTGGGAAGAACCAAGTTTTTAGATTGGATATAGTATCATGATTAGACGCGATACCATTATCATAGAACCTTTTTTTATTCATTCCCATGCAATCAAAAACGAAATTGCATGTTTTGATCTCTTGATGAATTGTAGGAAAAAAAAGATCTTTTTTTTCCATTTTGTTGAAATTAGTAATTACATTCTTAGTCTTTTTCTGAATCTTGATGCCAATATGTGCATTGGTCCAGATCTCTATATTATTCTCAATATGATTTAGAAAACAAAGATGAAGAATTCTACAATCAAAATATTTTCTATCCAAATTAGTATTCCTATCAATCAGAACTCCTTTTTCTAGATAATCATTACTAGGTATACTTACCAATACATAAAATGATTCAGGTTTCGATATATTGAAATGATATGTAATTTCTTGATCCCCGTTTTTTTCTAATGTTGATCCAGAAATGTATAAATTAGGGAGGCTTATGTATTTATATGATAAAATATCATATCTGTAATGTTTTTTCCATTTCTCTTTTTTATTCATAAATGAATTCTCTGCATAGTCATTTTCTTTCATGGAAGAAATGAATCGGTATTTTTTATCGAAATCCAATTGGTTTGATTCCTTGTTTTGAATCATACGATGTTTATCAATTCTATTTCTCCATTTTTTAGGTACTAATTGATACTTTTTTTTTTGAGATAAATCGTATTGATAATAACTTTTTAACCAGTTTTTCCATTCGTTCATTACAAACGTATTAATTTGCTTATGTCTCGATTTAGAATTAACTATTCCATGTATCATACAATAGTCTTTTAAATTATCCTTAAAAAAAGGATAGTTCCCTTGATATTGAAGTATAGGTCTTAATTGATACTTATTAAGTAATTGGTTTTGTGATATTTTGTAAAAAACATATGCTTGGGATAGGGAAGATAAGTTCCAATAAGTATTGGAATCTTTATTGCTAGTCTTAGTATTATCAATATTTGAAAAAAAAATTTTTATAGTCAAAATAAAATTCATTCTATTTTGATTTCTTTCATCAATTCCTTCTTGTTCTTTATTTATTCCATTGTTGGAAATGGATTTCTTAAAGATCTTTTTTGTTGATTCAAAGAAAAGTTGTGTATTGATCTTAGAAAAGGTAATGGTACATAAAAAAATATCTATGTATATTTTTTCAATGAATGATTTGATAAAGTAGTGTAATTTACGCATTAATCGGATATTTTTCCTTTTTAATATTTTCCAAATATGCTTCTGTAATCCCGATCTTTTATTATCATAAATTCTAACTTTTTCTTTTTTTTTCTTGTCTTTTGCAGTTCCTTCAATTTGATTCCTTATTTGAATTGTCTTATCAGAAAGATCTTTCATTCTTCTTTCTATTAGTGAATTATTGAACCAATTTATCGTTTGATTTAGAACGGATGATTCGATGGGAATATTTATTTTTAAATCTTTTTTATTTTTGTTTGGTTCATATACTTTTTCTTTCCTCACTTCAAAGAATAAATTTGGATTTACTTTATCCAGTTTTTTCATTATTAGGTTGATAATTCGAACTATTTGGCTGACTCCTTTTTTTTTTCTTTTTTGAAGTTCTTTATAAATAGGTTTAAAAAAGAAAGGTCGTTTTCGGGGAGAACCGAAGGGAAGTTCCGCTTCCATTCCCCAGACTGTTAAAAAACAAAAATTTGTTTTTTTTTCTTTTTTTTTAATTATATTTCTATGATGAGATCGTGTCCTAGATTTTATCCAAGGTTTTAGACAGAAAGGATATAAAATCTTTATCTGAATACCGTCTATTAACCAAGCTTGGGGAAATTCTGTTTCTGATAATTGAACACCATTATAGGTGCATTTAATATGGATTTCTCTATTCCATTCCTTAAAATCCTCGTCCCACTCGGGAATTTGAAATAATAAAATACGGAAAATATTTTTAGCTATTATTAAGAAAGGCAATATAATGTATTTTCTAAGAAAAGATTGGGTTACTAACAGCAAACCTCTTATTACTTGAGTAAATATAAAGGTATCCCAAGCTTCTGCTATTTCTATCTGTTCATTTTTATATTTTTTTTCTTCTTTCTTATCTTCATTTTCAAAATAGGAAATTTTTAATTCTGATTCTTGTTCTCTCCCCATCCAATTCCTAAAAATTAGATTCTTAATTTCGTTAATATCAAAAAACGAAAAAAAAGATGTTTTGTCTAGACGATCCAAAAAAAGGGGAGAATGTACATTTACTTGAAAGAGGTTCCAAATAACTGTTTTACGTCTTTGAGCCCGCATAGATCCTTTGATTAGATTGCGACGAAAATCCGATTGTTGTGAGTAACGTATCAAAGCCACCTCTTCCTCTTCCATTGGATCATCTTTTTTCTCATTGTTACTAGTATTATGATC